TTATTCGGAAGGTCTACAAGAAGATCAAAAAATACGAAACTGTATTAAGAATTATGTACAAAAAAATATGAGAATATCCTCCGGTGTTGGCGTTGAGGGAATTGCACGGATAGAGATTCAAAAAAGAATCGATCTAATTCAAGTCATAATTTATATAGGATTCCCAAAATTCTTAATAGAAAATAGACCGCGGAGAGTCGAAGAATTGCAGATGAATGTACAAAAAGAACTTCATTGTGCGAACCGAAAACTAAACATTGCTATTACACGAATTGCAAATCCTTATGGACACCCTAATATTCTTGCAGAATTTATAGCTGGCCAATTAAAGAATAGAGTTTCTTTTCGCAAAGCAATGAAAAAGGCTATTGAATTAACCGAACTGGCGAATACAAAAGGAATTCAAGTACAAATTGCGGGACGTATCGACGGAAAAGAAATTGCACGCGTCGAATGGATCAGAGAAGGTAGGGTTCCTCTACAAACCATTGGAGCTAAAATTGATTATTGTTCCTATACAGTTCGAACTATATACGGGGTATTAGGAATCAAAATTTGGATATTTGTAGACGAAGAATAATAAGACTTTACGTGTTTTTACATTATACCCAGTAATGGACAAAAAAAGAAAAACCCTTTTATTCTTTTCGTTTATTCTTTTTATGTTCAAGCAAAACAAAAAAAAAAAAAGAGCAATTCTGCAATTCTAGAGGGTTCAATAAAAATTCGATTGATCATTTTATATAATTGCTATGCTTAGTGTGTGACTCGTTGGTTTTTTTAGGGCTAGGATTCAAAAAAACGGACCAGGGCCCAGAGTATGAACTAATAACTATAGCACTAATAACCAACTCATTGCTTCGCATTATCTGGATCCAAAGAACCAGTCAAGATAAAGATATAATATATTGGACATATCGTTGTAGCAACTGAAATCTTTTTTTGCATAAAGATAAAAAAACCAATCGGATTATTAGTTGTGAAGTTCTAAGTCGGAAAGCAAAATAGAAAAAAGTATGCGGATAAGTGGAAGGATGAGAGAAAGATAGAACGGAAATATCAATGATATATGATTCCAATATGTAAGGTCGATGAGTCATCTCATAAAACGCAGTGTAATAAAGCATAAATTCAATAATGATTCATGCATAATTAGATGAATCCGCTTATAGAACAAAAAAATCAAGAGCCTCGAGCCAATAAAGACTGAGAAATTTGACTTAAGAAAAAAGGACTCCGCCGGAAAATTCAGACCTAACCATTAATCGAGAAGCAATGGGAACGATATAACCCGTGAATGCAGAAGGTTCTATTGAAAATGAATCTTAATGATTCATTGGGTGGGATGGCGGAACAAACCAGGGACCTCCTCTTTTATTCTTTTATTTCTCCTCTTTTATTCTTTTATTTTGAGAGGTCATGAACTAACCCTATAACTGAAATGTATATGGAAAGAGTAAATATTCGCCCGCGAAAGTTTTTTTTATTAGATTGATACATTTTTGTCGATCCCATATGATAAAAGGAAAAACAAAAGAAAGATTTTTTTATAACGATAACGTTATAAAAAAAGACATTGACGTTATCTAGAAATGGAATACATGTTTAATTAAATAATATCTAAACACGCTAGACAAATTTCGAATAGATTAACGAATTGATTAATTCGATGCAATTTCAAAGAATCCTATGATTCAGCATATTATTCATGAAACACATGTATATCTTGATAAAATCTGTTTTAGTCGTTTCATTCGCGAGGAGCTGGATGAGAAGAAACTCTCATGTCCAGTTCTGTAGTAGAGATGGAATTGAAAAAGAACCATCAACTATAACCCAAAAAGAACAAGATTCCGTAAACAACATAGAGGAAGAATGAAAGGAATATCTTATCGAGGTAATCATATTTGTTTCGGTAGATATGCTCTTCAAGCACTTGAACCCGCTTGGATTACATCTAGACAAATCGAAGCAGGGCGCCGAGCAATGACACGAAATGTACGTCGTGGCGGAAAAATATGGGTACGTATATTTCCAGACAAACCAGTTACAGTAAGACCCACGGAAACCCGTATGGGTTCAGGGAAAGGATCCCCAGAATATTGGGTAGCTGTTGTTAAACCGGGTAGAATACTTTATGAAATGGGTGGAGTAGCCGAAAATATAGCTCGAAAGGCTATTTCAATAGCGGCGTCCAAAATGCCTATAAGAACTCAATTCATTATTTCTGGATAGAAATGTAGAACCAAAGGAAAGAAGTCTTGTGTATAAAAAAAACAATTGCAGGGGTTTCTTTCTTTTTTTTTTTTTTTTACTTCGTCCTTTGCTTTATTTTACATTAAAAAAACAGATCAAAAAAAAATGATATGATTCAACCTCAAACCCATTTGAATGTAGCAGACAATAGCGGGGCACGAGAATTGATGTGTATTCGAATAATAGGAGCTAGTAATCGCCGATATGCTCATATTGGTGATGTTATTGTTGCTGTGATAAAAGAAGCAGTACCAAATACGCCTCTAGAAAGATCAGAAGTGATCAGAGCTGTAATTGTACGTACTTGTAAAGAACTCAAACGAGATAACGGTATAATAATACGATATGATGACAATGCTGCAGTTGTCATTGATCAAGAAGGAAATCCAAAAGGAACCCGGGTTTTTGGCGCGATCGCCCGGGAATTGAGACAGTTAAATTTTACTAAAATAGTTTCATTAGCACCTGAGGTATTATAATATGAGACCGTGAGATAGTGATAGTATTTAAATAAAATAGATAAATTAGTAGATTATGTCTCACGCATATACTTTTAAGAATTTTCTTTAATAATTTTTATATTTTTATAAAAAAAGAACATGCTGATTATATCAAAATTCGGAAGCAACAATAATTTTAGTTTATCATGGGTAAGGACACTATTGCTGACATAATAACTTCTATACGAAATGCTGACATGGATCGAAAGGGAACGGTTCGAATAGCATCTACTAACATGACCCAAAACATTGTTAAAATACTTTTACAAGAGGGTTTTCTCGAAAACGTAAGGAAACTTGTAGAAAATAACAACTATTTTTTGGTTTTAACCCTACGACATAGAAGGAATAGGAAAGGACCATATAGAACTCTTTTAAATTTAAAACGAATAAGTCGACCTGGTCTCCGAATCTATTCTAACTATCAACGAATTCCTAGAATTTTAGACGGGATGGGGATTGTAATTCTCTCTACTTCTCGGGGTATAATGACAGACCGAGCAGCTCGGCTAGAAGGAATCGGCGGAGAAATTTTGTGCTATATATGGTAAATTTTCTGCTATCCGAATTGTATCTGTAACTTCCTGTTTGTGAAAAAAACGAATAAAAAAGCCAAGTTGTCTAATATCACGCCTTCCTACATTAGTTGATACTTCAAGGAGGGTTTGTCTGGAATAAAAGAAGAAAAATGGATTCATGAAGGTTTAATTACTGAATCACTTCACAATGGTATGTTCGGGGTTCGTTTAAATAATGAAGTCAGATTCTAAGTTCTGTTTCAGGAAGGATCCGACACTCTTTTATACATATACTACCAGGAGATAGAATCAAAATTGAAGTAAGTCGTTATGATTCAAACGGGGGGGAGGGGGGTGGCGCAGAATTTCTAGACCCACAACAAAGATCCGAATGGTTCGGTGGTTTTTCAAGATTCCTTTCATGAGGATCCAATTCACGGTTCAAAAATTGCAAGAAACTTATTTTCTTCCAATCAGTAAAGTAGATTCGAAATTCAGTTAAGGAATAACAATTATGAAAATAAGAGCCTCCGTTCGTAAAATTTGTGAAAAATGCCGACTGATCCGTAGAAGGGGACGCATTATAGTAATTTGTTCCAACCCGAGACATAAACAAAGACAAGGATAATCTTTCGAAAAGGGACTCTCTAAAGGAACCGATGAACAAATCAAAATAAAAGATCCGTTTTGACATGAAATGGATATATCCATATATCTCTGACTTCTATTTCGGAAATGATAAAATATGGCAAAATCTATACCAAGAAGCGGTTCACGTAGGACTGGACGTGTGGGTTCACGTAAAAGTGCACGGCGAATACCAAAGGGCGTTATTCATGTTCAAGCAAGTTTCAACAACACCATTGTGACAGTTACAGATGTACGGGGTCGGGTTATTTCTTGGTCCTCCGCCGGTACTTGTGGATTCAGGGGTACAAGAAGAGGGACACCTTTTGCTGCTCAAACCGCAGCAGGAAATGCTATTCGAGCAGTAACAGATCAAGGTATGCAACGAGCAGAAGTCATGATAAAAGGTCCGGGTCTCGGAAGAGATGCAGCATTACGCGCTATTCGTCGAAGTGGTATACTTTTAAGTTTCGTAAGGGATGTAACCCCTATGCCACATAATGGCTGCAGACCCCCTAAAAAAAGGCGAGTGTAGAAATAAACATTGAAGAGATTTCAAGAGAAATAAATGACTCAAAAATCTGACAAATAATATTACTATGGTTCGAGAGAAATTAAAAGTATCTACTCGGACACTACAGTGGAAATGTGTTGAATCAAGAGCAGACAGTAAGCGTCTTTATTATGGACGCTTTATTCTGTCTCCACTTATGAAAGGTCAAGCCGACACAATAGGCATTGCGATGCGAAGAGCTTTGCTTGGAGAAATCGAAGGAACATGTATTACACGCGCAAAATCTGAGAAAATCCCGCATGAATATTCCACCATAGTAGGTATTCAAGAATCAGTACATGAAATTTTAATGAATTTGAAAGAAATTGTATTGAGAAGTAATCTATATGGAACTCGTGACGCGCTTATTTGTGTCAAAGGTCCTGGATATGTAACTGCTCAAGACATCCTCTTACCACCTTCTGTGGAAATCGTTGATAATACGCAGCATATAGCTAACCTAACGGAACCAACTGATTTTTGTATTGGATTACAAATTGAAAGGAATCGAGGATATAATATAAAAACACCAAATAACTTTCAAGA